CGGGCTCACATAACACAAATTGTGCGTGCATATTAATTATTTCATAAACTACTGGGATATTAGTTCTTTTTGAATTGTTTATTAATATTATATTATTAGCTCTTCATAACATACTTAAATGAATACAAACCTAGAAAAAAAAAGATAGAATTCCAATATTGATTATTTATGTTCTATTCGAGTATGTTACATAAAAATACAGAATAATTTGAGGATTAATTAATACTTAATAGAAAAATATTTCGATCGATTTATCAAATTATTTTTCAAATAGTCAGATTCTTTTTTAGTTTTGAATTAAATTAAAATACCATTGACTTTTTTCTATTAAAATAAAAAAAGTCAATCCAATTCATAGTTTTCATCTATAAAAATATTATAGATAAATGAATTTAATCTATAATATAAGTTTAAGATATATATAAATATAATATAACAAGATATAAAAAATAGAATATAGAATATATATATTCTAAAATATTTAGATCTAAGACATAATATAATTATTCTTATATCTTTATTATATTATTAAATATATTATTAAATTAAATAATAAATTTTTTCTATAATATATATCTATAGATTATTTCTATTATATAATTAGAATGATATAATATAAATAATCTAAGAATTCTAGAATACCTTTTATTTATATAGAATCTAAGAATTCTAGTATAGAATAAAATATAAATATAATAGAATATATGTAGAATACTATTTCAAATACAAATATTTGAAATAATGACTAATTAGTAGTAGATTAGATTTCAAATATGAAAATATTTTTATAATAATGAATAATTAGATTACCGGACAGAGTAATTAATTTATATGAAATAATTGTTTAATTTAATATACATATACATTAGAATTCTACAAATATTGCATGGATTATCAAAAGAAATACAATACAATGAAATAAGTAATTAGAAATTCGATATTTCTATCGAATTATTTTTAAATAAATGGATTTTTGCTTTGAATTTTATTATTATAATTATAATAATATTATATTATAATAGAATAGATAGGGTCTGTATCGGTTCGCTCTAAGGAAAAAAGAAAAAGAATCGAACGTTCGAGTATTCCAAATTCTATCAAAAAATGATAGAAGAAGGGACATCAAATATATATATATATGCGGTATATATCTCTCTATATTGAATTGCGAATACAGAGATAATAGAATCATTTCTGATTCGACCAAATATGGATATCCAATATAGATGAAAGAAAATCAATTAAACAATGATAGAAGGAAACTTTTTTTTTTCAAAATGGTAATCGGTATCTAATAAATTGAAAAGTTCCAGCATATCATTACATTCTCATAATACAAATGAAAAAAAAAAAAATCTTAATGAGATCCCAATCTCAAAGAAACAAAAGGGGGATATGGCGAAATTGGTAGACGCTACGGACTTAATTGGATTGAGCCTTGGTATGGAAACTTACCAAGTGAAAACTTTCAAATTCAGAGAAACCCTGGAATTCACAATGGGCAATCCTGAGCCAAATCCTGCTTTCCGAAAACAAAAAAATAAAAGTTCAGAAAGTTAAAATTAAACAAAAGAGGATAGGTGCAGAGACTCAATGGAAGTTGTTCTAACAAATGGAGTCAGTTGATTAATGAAAATTACAAACTTATATTTGTAAATATTTCGATTCGATTTCTATCACAAAAGATGTGAATCAAATCAATTCCAACTTGAAGAAAAAAAAAGTGGAATATTCATTGATCAAATCAGTCACTCCACCATAGTCTGATGGATCTTTTGAAGAAAGAATTAATCAGACAAGAATAAAGATAGAGTCCCATTTTACATGTCAATACCGACACTAATGAAATTTTTAGTAAAAGGAAAATCCGTCGACTTTAGAAATCGTGAGGGTTCAAGTCCCTCTATCCCCAAAAGCCCTTGTTATTCTCCAATTTTTTATCCTATATCCTCTTTTTTTTCTTTAGTTGACATAGACTAAACTAATTTCTTAAAAAGAGGATAGTGCGTCAAGAGTGGTCGGGATAGCTCAGCCGGTAGAGCAGAGGACTGAAAATCCTCGTGTCACCAGTTCAAATCTGGTTCCCGGCGATTCATTTGTATGAGTACCTATTCCCATATTCATTTGAATGAATTTTGGGAATAGATATATATTTTTTAGTTGAATCTAGGAGAGTTCAGAGGTTGGGAATAATAAAAATTCATCTCAGATATATTACAAATAAATCCGGTCCATTTCTTTGTATTTTCTTTGGTATTTCTATTTTCTTCATTTGTTTGATCGTACTTTATTTTTTTTTTCCGGAACCGGATATCTAATTGATGTTGATGTATATCTTACATAGTTAATGATGCAGACCTTTTTCAGTTCATTCTATTGGCTTGGCTCATCCGAAATAAGTATCATTCAAAATTGAAATTTTCAATGAATAGCTATATTCTTTTTATTTTATTTAAAAGGTTATTTATAGCATCCATAATAAGATATGAATGAAACCTCC